CCCGCTTAATGGATAACCATTTAATACCAATGGGGCATTTTTTTTTTTTCATCTTAAATTGAGGTAATTGGATTTACACCAATGGAAACCATAAATTTCATACACAATAGAAGGATAGATTTTCTTATTTTTATAAAGTGAATGGAATAGAGTTCGTCCATTTTATCCTATTAATCGGTACTGATCATTGATACTGGAAATTTTTTTTCTTGTGCTCCAGCCTATGATATGAACGAGTCGCACATACACCCGAGTACATGTTCCTCGACGCTGAGGGCATCCCCGAAGAGCGGGGGATTTCGTAACATTTCTGATTGGCTGTCTTGTATTTCTAATAAGTTGTTTAATCGTTGGCATGTTGAATGATATACATAATGAGCTGGTTTAGATCGATCCTAACCGGATGATTATAAATTATTAATATAATAAAATAGTTAACTCGGTAAGAAGATAAAATAAGAAATCACCGATTTGCGCTAAATCCATCCTATTTTCTATTTTCATTCAACTGCTACAAGATCAATAATTCCATAAGCTTGTGCTTCTGTTGCTGACATAAAAACATCTCTTTCCATGTCTTCAGATACAACCCATAGGGGTTTTCCTGTTCTTTGTACATAAACCTTTGTGATGGTTTCACGCAGTTTTAGCAGCTCCTCCGCTTCCAAGATAGCCTCTCCCGTTTGTGCTTCATAAAAAGCACTAGCGGGTTGATGAATCATTACCCTGATGATATAACATAATAAAGTTTCTTCTATCTAGATGATGGAGTGAAGAGAAAAAAAATAAAGATAAAAAAAATAGAATAACCGTACGGGCATTTTTTATGTATTGCATACGGCTGTACAATAAAATGGATCCTTACCTTCCATCACAGAAAGAGAGAAAAAAGGGCTAAAAGACTCATATTGGTAAATGATCAAATTACCACCCTTCTTTTTTGGGGAGTTAAAAAATACTATGATGGTTCCGTTGCTTTATATATTTCTTATTAATTTTTTGGTATTTTTTTGTCTGTTAGTCAGCAATCCCAAAGTTTCTTTTTGATCCGATCAAATAAAGATTATTACGAGGTCTAATTTATGAAAAAGTTTGTGACGCTGAACAGTATTCCCCATGGATAAGATAAAATCAGAAATACCCTTTATTTCATACTACTCTCTCGATATATAATATAATTTTTTGTTTTGAAAAATAATCAAAATTTTCTCATATCGAATTCTAAATGCCATGCTATTTTTACTTAAATATTCCTATTTCATATGGCGAAGGCATAGTCTTTTGTTTCTCTCAAAAAACCACATTGGCGCCAAGCGTGAGGGAATGCTAGACGTTTGGTAATTTCTCCTCCAACTAGGATAAAAGATCCCATTGAGGCAGCTAAGCCCATGCATATTGTATGTACATCTGGTCGCACAAATTGCATAGTATCAAAAATAGCTACTCCAGGTATTAACCATCCACCAGGAGAGTTTATAAACAAATAAAGATCTTTGGTATCATCTTCAATACTTAGATATACCATAAGACCAATAAGCTGATTTGAGATCTCGCTATCAACTGCTTGGCCTAAAAAAAGTAATCTCTCTCGATAAAGTCGGTTGATTAGGGTAAAGTTGTATCCCTTAGAAACCGTACATGCACTTTTTTATGCATACGGTTCAAAAAAATTGTCGAAAAAATCAATGTGTAGATTCCAGCCCTCTTTCGTTTTGTCATATCATACATAGCATAGTCATAGTAGGCTCTTTCTAATTTTTAACGAAAAGGCTTTTTCTTCGATTTTTCAATAAAGAAAGATTTTTTTTGACTCCTTTTCTTATGTTAGAATATAAAAAAAGAATTTCAAACTTATCGAATTAACTTATCATTGATGTATTTTTTCATTGAGATCCAAATCGCGATGGAATTTTCTTGTTCCTGAATGGGTTTTTTAAATCTTTTTAGGTTTATGTTCTACTCCGGATAAAGATCCGCCCTATTTGGATTTCCTATTTGGATTTGTACATATAGGACAAATGCTTCCCTTACCACTTCTTTAATTGCTATGATTTCTTAATTAATTATTAAGTTAATGCTTTCTACCAAATCAAATATTTAATGGGATTCAATTCATCCATATTACTCGATACTCGATTTATTAACGATTTGAGATAAGTTTTCTTTATAAATAGGAATCAAATCATTTATGATACAAGTCGTAATCATATAGAATGACTAATTGGATTGTTTTTTAAACGGAGCCTGCTAAATTTTATTAGTCCAACGAAGATAACCATAAATTATGAAAATTGATAATAATATGAATTGCCTCCAAAAAAAGGGGGGATCGAGTTGCATTGTACTTCACTCTCCTAATTTTTGCTTCACGCTCCCAATTTTTTATGATTCAATTTATATTTCTTTTGGGCAAAATGGAGGATATCTCGATCGAGGGAGAAAACGGGTAAATCCCATATGACCCAATATATCTGACAAGTCGCACTATACGTCAATCCAAGATGCATCTTCCTCTCCAGGACTCCGAAAAGGTACTTTTGGAACACCAATAGGCATTAAATAAAATAAAAAAGAACTAAATACTATATTTCACTTTGATGTGGAAACGTAAGAATGGATTTATTGTCTTTCTACTAATATTAGCCCTTGTGTTAGTTTATCCATAGATTACAAAACTTCATACATAATATAATAAAACGAAGACAGAAAAAATAAAGAAAAATTATTTTAAATAGGTCTTTCTAATGATGAAGTAGTATGCGCATATTCCCTCATAAGGAGTAGTTTCAACCCCCATTGCGTATTGGTACTTATTGAGTATAGAATAAATCTGCTTCGCCTTGTTCCTACGAACATAATTGTTCTATATATTATCAAAAAAATAGAACACCCCCCTTATTCTAAGAGAATCCACTGAACTAAAGGAAAGGGGATCTATAGCATAGTCTATAGTAGAGTCTTTTTCAATGCAAGAAAGTTACGTAGTGTCTACTTTTGTTTGATAAAGGGGTATTTCCATGGGTTTACCTTGGTATCGTGTTCATACTGTTGTGTTGAATGATCCCGGCCGGTTGCTTGCTGTCCATATAATGCATACAGCTCTGGTTTCTGGTTGGGCCGGTTCAATGGCTCTGTATGAATTAGCAGTTTTTGATCCCTCTGACTCTGTTCTTGATCCAATGTGGAGACAGGGTATGTTTGTTATTCCTTTCATGACTCGTTTAGGAATAACCAATTCATGGGGTGGTTGGAGTATCACAGGAGGAACTGGCACGAATCCGGGTATTTGGAGTTACGAAGGTGTAGCTGGGGCACATATTGTATTTTCTGGCTTGTGCTTCTTGGCAGCTATCTGGCATTGGGTGTATTGGGATCTTGAAATTTTTCGTGATGAACGTACAGGAAAGCCCGTTTTGGATTTGCCTAAAATCTTTGGAATTCATTTATTTCTAGCAGGGTTAGCTTGTTTTGGTTTTGGTGTATTTCATGTAACAGGCTTATATGGTCCTGGAATATGGGTGTCCGATCCTTATGGACTAACAGGAAAAGTACAACCTGTAAATCCGGCGTGGGGGGTGGAAGGTTTTGATCCGTTTGTTCCGGGAGGAATAGCCTCTCATCATATTGCAGCAGGAACATTGGGCATATTAGCGGGCCTATTTCATCTTAGCGTCCGCCCGCCTCAACGTCTATACAAAGGTTTACGTATGGGCAATATTGAAACCGTTCTTTCTAGCAGTATCGCCGCTGTATTTTTTGCAGCTTTTGTTGTTGCCGGAACTATGTGGTATGGTTCGGCAACAACCCCCATCGAATTATTTGGGCCCACCCGTTATCAATGGGATCAGGGGTACTTCCAGCAAGAAATATATCGAAGAGTTGGTGCTGGACTGGCCGAAAATCAAAGTTTATCAGAAGCTTGGTCTAAAATTCCTGAAAAATTAGCTTTTTATGATTACATAGGTAATAATCCAGCAAAGGGCGGATTATTCAGGGCGGGTTCAATGGATAATGGGGACGGAATAGCGGTTGGATGGTTAGGACATCCTATCTTTCGAGATAAAGAAGGGTGTGAGCTTTTTGTACGCCGTATGCCTACCTTTTTTGAAACATTTCCGGTTGTTTTGGTAGACGGTGATGGAATTGTTAGAGCTGACGTTCCTTTTAGAAGAGCAGAATCGAAGTATAGTGTCGAACAAGTAGGTGTAACTGTTGAGTTCTACGGCGGGGAACTAAATGGAGTCAGTTATAATGACCCCGCTACTGTAAAAAAATATGCTAGACGTGCTCAATTAGGTGAAATTTTTGAATTAGATCGTGCTACTTTGAAATCTGACGGTGTTTTTCGTAGTAGTCCAAGGGGTTGGTTTACTTTTGGGCATGTTTCATTTGCTTTGCTCTTCTTCTTCGGTCACATTTGGCATGGTGCTAGAACCTTGTTCCGAGATGTTTTTGCCGGTATTGACCCAGATTTGGACGCTCAAGTGGAATTTGGGGCATTCCAAAAACTTGGAGATCCAACTACAAGAAGACAGGTAGTTTGATATAACATTACTTCGGTAACGTTCGCCTTTATTTTCTTTTTTTTGATTTGACATAGAATACCAGAGAAATTTTAATTACAATCATTACTTTTTTTATTCTTATTTTTGTTGTTTATACGTAAGATGAGTCTAAATAAAATCAAAAAGAAATAGGTATGGAAGCTATAATTGTAAACCACGATTGAATCTATGGAAGCTTTGGTTTATACATTTCTCTTAGTCTCGACTCTAGGGATAATTTTTTTCGCTATTTTTTTTCGAGAACCGCCTAAAGTTCCAACTAAAAAGAGTAAATGATTTTTCATTATATCAATTGAAGTAAAGATCCTCCCAATATTGGGAGGATCTTTACTTCAATTAGTCTCCATGTTCCTCGAATGGATCCCTTAGTTGTTGAGAAGGTTGCCCAAAAGCGGTATATAAGGCATACCCAGTAAAACTTACAAGTAAACCAGA